TGAAATTTTACCCAACTCCCTAGATAACATGGTAATGTATAAAATACATATGAACGGAGGAATAAAATGAAGCGAATTTTCTACTCAAATTGAACCTGGCATTAGAACTTGCAACAGATACAAAAATGATAAAACATTCCTGGAAACAAAATTCTGCCACTTAAACTTAATGGAGTTTTGTATAGGATAGCAAAACAAAAGTGATTCCATTTTTACCATTATTATGATATTACATATTCCAATCCGATTCGATATCTGTGTAAAAATTTCTGTTGTGGGTTTACATATACTCATAATTGTCGTTATAATTGAGAAGGATTTTTATTGAGAAGAATCCATTTAGTTATGTATCAATTTGGATTTTCTTGTCTCATTAAGGAAATACAATTTGAGATTCAAATCCAAGAATCCTTCATGAATTCACAGTCAACAAATAGTTAATGGTTCCAATTTGTCCGAAATTTTGGTTTTTGTTACTGAAAATCCGCATTCCATTTTTAAATAAAAAAGAGTTTTTAGGTATTGGGTGTTTTGAAATACTATACAATCAGGATGGATCCAATCCAATCAAAAAGGGGGATTTCCTTTATTTAGTATTTAGGAAAGGGATTGGGATTCACGATACAAGTACAATAAAAAAGGGTGGGGAGCATTTTCATCTATTTTGTATACCTTTTTGGCGGCATGGCCGAGTGGTAAGGCGGGGGACTGCAAATCCTTTTTCCCCAGTTCAAATCCGGGTGTCGCCTGATCAACAAAAGACTCGAAATCCCCCATTCTGTTATGCTGATATAATTCGCCGAATTATTCACCACTAGACGCAAAGAAAAATATGGATACTTGCTTTATTCTAAGCATCTGGGGGGGGGTTCGCTAAACTTTATCTCGAAAACCTAAAGTAAATAGTAAATCCTTGATTCCAAGAAAGATTATAGGTATTAGTTAGTGGAAGAGATATCAAGACTTCCGATTCCCTTTACTAATGTAGTGTTTACTGACTAGGTCTTGAATTAGATTGGATGGATCATTTTTTTGATATAAAAAGTGCAAAAAGAAAGAATTTCTTTTCAGTAATCCCTAGTTAAGAATGTAATAGACCGTCTCCCGACTATCTCTGTGAAACAATCGGTCGATGGTAAGGATTCGATCAAATGGGAAATACAGGTACGTAATAGATGGTAATTTATCTTGATTCTATATTTTTATGCCCTTAGTTTCTTTTTATTTATGAAAGGCAACAAAAGAAAGAGTAAGTCTTATTATTACTACAGGCTCTATAGTAACAAAAACCCCCTTGCCCCGATATTTCCAAGGATGTCACTACATATTTTGCTTGTACTTAATCTTTGCCGATTCTACTAGAAATCATATAGGAACTTGTTATAAGTGGATTTATTGGATTGGTTCATCAATAATAATGTTGGAGCAGAATCCCCCTTTGACTCTGTGCTATGGATTCCACTATTATTAGTGAGCACTAATGGAATAACCTTTTCATATTCAGAGAAATCGGAGACATAATTCACATGGATATAGTAAGTATCGCTTGGGCTGCTTTAATGGCAGTCTTTACATTTTCCCTTTCACTCGTAGTATGGGGGAGAAATGGACTCTAGAAGTACTACTAATTGAGTTGAGGAATCAAACTGTATCAATTGTTTTATAAATCGTTCCGCAAAACGTTATTTAAATCAAATTGAAATTCAATAAAAATATTGTTATTTCGAAATTCCATTGGACTCGAATGGAGTCATGTATTAAATGTATTATATGAATAATGCCCTTACCTTTCAATTAAATGGATATTTCAATGATTCCTATGCTCGTATTTCGAAAGTCAAATGAATGGAAATTCGATGAACCGACTCGACTTTTACCAGAATTAGATATGGACAATGAAAAACAACGGACCCCTTTATTTGTATTTGTTTCCTCCTTTTCAAAGAGAAAGTCATTCCGTTATTAAGTGTAATAGTGGTTGTGCAACAAGATACTATGCATAATACGAATAAAACTTTACCTTGAACAAGTCACATATCATATTATCCACTTACCACTTGTTTTATTATTTTAAAATGGAATTTATGCTTTACCGACTCATTTCATATCATATGATTCGAGCGTTACCAGTGGGGTTTACTACTCCTTTTCGAAATCCGAAGAAATTCCCATAGATAGAACTCCTTGGATCGTCTGTCAACGGCTCAACCAATTCCTTCTTAGGAATGTTAAAGATTATTTAGTTTTCTTTTATTAAATACCCCATACAATTTTTTCTTCATGATTTGATTCTTTCGACGGATACGGCAATTCATATACGAAATAATACCAAATAAACGAATTAGAGCCGTGAGAGTATGAATTGCCTTTCGATTATTTCAGATTGATCGGAATCAATACAAATCAAATAGATGTAACAAAGAAATGGAATTGGAGTGCTATATGCAATATATGAAATTGATATCTACATAAAATAGATGTAGATTGATCTATACTATATTAGGTCTGTATCTGTATACAATACAGTACAACCTTAATACACTACAATAACATTAATAGATAGTATGGTAGAAAGAAGGATTCATATATTTCTTTCTACCATACTATCAGATCTCATAAAATACTGCCGATTCTAGTCCACTCATTTAAGACGCAACATTGGAATCCTTTTCATTTTATTTCTTCAATCATTGATAAGAACTAAGAAGTCAAGTTTCATTCAAATGAATTATTTTGACTGACCGTTTTTACGTAAATGATAAGTAAAAAAGCAGTAGGAACTAGAATGAACAGCGCAGTAGCAATAAATGCGAGAATATTTACTTCCATAATCTCATCGTTTTTTTACTTCCCAATAAATAACTCGGGATTTAATCCCATAGAGATGATAAATCTTTCGCCTATAAATTCAATGGTCATTCCATCTTGATGATATTGAATCAGTATCATGAATAACAACATCTGAGCTATTAAAGCGATTCATCGTCGAGAATTGAATAGTATAACATAGGAAGATCCTTTATCCATACCGAATCCAAAATGGGATTCCCAATCCAATCAAGAATGGCTTATTTATTATTCTTTTCCATTCTTTCTTTTCTATAACCTAACGTCTTCCTTTTACAATCATCTGATGAGATGAAGTATCTTCTAACCACCTTTCCTCTTCTCTTTTCTATTGTTCACAAATCTAAACAATAATATAAGCGAAATAAAATCAAAAAGGAAGGAGTTCCGTTCTAAACTCCATTCTTTATAATAATTTCATTTTCTTGGAAGACAAAGAAGTGTGATAAAGATGAGCCCCGGTCTAAATAAAGAATTTAATATTCCACCCAATTCACTATTTTTTTAGTATTTGTTGTTCTTTCTTCAATGGACCTTTAAATAAAAAAAATAGGAAAGAAAAAAGGATTCCCATTAATACCTAATAAGAGGGCTGGTATCTTGTTTGATCTTTGTTTTATTAATGGACTCTTTCCTTGAATTAGTACTGTATTGGAACACATATATCAAAACAAAAGCTCAGTGTGCAGTTTGAATGGGATAGATTGTTTCAGATCCAAATTCGTAATTTAGAGTACACAAAATCGAAGTCAGAATACGCCTCCCTCCCATCAATCGGGATTAGTTGAAGGAATGGAAATTCCCGTATTTGTTTGATGAGAAAAGAAAAAAAATAAGGATCCCCTGAGATTCTACCCCTTGTCTTGCCCCCCCTTTCACAGAAAATGGAACGATGGGTTGATATATTTATTGGATTCGTCGGGACTGACGGGGCTCGAACCCGCAGCTTCCGCCTTGACAGGGCGGTGCTCTGACCAATTGAACTACAATCCCAAGGAAATAAGGTGTACAGCCTACATACATATTCTTATGATTTCATTCAAACCATTTCTATTTAGTTAGAATCGCCATGTTGTAAGAGAGAAGAGGCACGAGTAATATATTGATATCCGCATGTGTAAGCACTTGAATGAGGGCGACAGGGATTACTTTACTGGTAATACTTTTGTTATTGGTAAATCGATTGATAATCAATCTTTCAATAAAAATATTTTTCTTTATTTCTTTCGACTTTATACTTATAGATCCATGAATCTAGATCCTTAGCAAGATTAGAATTTGTGGGAACAAAACAAATAAATAAATAAAGAGATATAGCAGAAAATTGGACTCTTTTTTTTTATTCTTTTGTACCAGGCATTTCTGAAAGACAAATGATTAGATTATCTCAGGATGGATCAGCGAATTAATGGGCCGAGCTGGATTTGAACCAGCGTAGACGTATTGCCAACGAATTTACAGTCCGTCCCCATTAACCGCTCGGGCATCGACCCAGGAAGAATCCGCTTTAGGCTTATTGATAATCCATGATCCACTTCCTTTCGTAGTACCCTACCCCCAGGGGAAGTCGAATCCCCGCTGCCTCCTTGAAAGAGAGATGTCCTCAACCGCTAGACGATGGGGGCATACTTACCCGACCGCTATCATACTATGCTCATAGTATGAACAGTTTTTTGAAATTGTCAACATAATGGAATTGTATGACTAGATCCGAAGGATCTTTCATGATTTTATAGAAATTTTGGATTCGTCATTCATAAATCATTCATTCGAATCACATTTTATACATTCTATTATAGTTAAACATAATATTAGACATAATATATAAATAAAAAATAGAAAAATAAGAACTCAAAATTACTAATAATAAAAGGATTCTTTCGGGAAGTGATTTATCCCCCAAAAAAGATGGTTAAACTCCATTTCTCCTACTTTCATTCATTGATTCACCCATTGTTAAGATTTAAGATGAGATATGCCTATCTCACACCAAATCAATCAGGAAATTAACAAACGATAAATCGAGCAAGAGGATCAACAAGTTGTCGAAAGTTGTTTTTCTATAAGAATTTGGTTCAGAGGATGAATTGAATCTCTTCATTACATGATTCGATGAAATATCTTGGATCTATGTCTCAATCAAGCGTATTTCG